TTGAAATGATTGAAGTTTTACTATTTGGAATCGTGTTAGGTCTAATTCCTATTACTTTGGCTGGATTATTCATAACTGCATATTTACAATACAGACGCGGGGATCAGTTGGACCTTTGATTAAGCAACCTCTCTTTTTTTTTGATTGACCTCCTGCGGATTAAAGCTAAGGAGGGGGTCAAATTCAGATTGTTTATCAAGTAAATAAAGCAATTTCATTGTAATTTCATTTGACCTAAGAAGAGTGGAATCACGCCCTGTAGGATTTGAACCTACGACATTGGGTTTTGGAGACCCACGTTCTACCGAAACTGAACTAAGAGCGCTTTCTTATCACAATAGATAAGATCCTAAAGAAAAGGATTCTAATTGTACTCCCAATAGATTTTGCATGGATCATAGTCTCATAAACTCAAAGATTTGGTAGGTCCAATTTTGATTGATCGCTATTGATCCTTCATTAATGTTCATAGGATACGCATTAGGTAGGGATGACAGGATTTGAACCCGTGACATTTTGTACCCAAAACAAACGCGCTACCAAGCTGCGCTACATCCCTTTTAATTGACCTACTGCTACTCTGTCATTGTAGAGAATCCGTGTCTTGTTTTCCATATCATTATTTCCTTCATTGATATCCAAACTCTCTTGTTATTTCTTATTTTTGATCTCATGGATCAAATATAATTTATAATAAAATATAATAAAAAAAAAAAAAAGATTTCTTGGGAATGTTCCACAAAGAGGGAAAGGTCCTTTTTTCTCTTGTCTTGTAAGGGAAGGTAAATTTCATTTACCGAGTCTTTCTTTGTCTATCCTTTTTAGTTTTCCTTAGGAATTTCGCCTACAAATACAATTGCTCCTTAACCACATATGCATCTGATCCTATACGTATTATAAAAAAAAAGGAGTATTTTCAATGCGAGATATAAAAACATATCTCTCTGTGGCACCTGTGCTAAGTACTCTATGGTTTGGGTCTTTGGCAGGTTTATTGATAGAGATCAATCGTCTATTCCCGGATGCGTTGACATTCCCCTTTTTTTCATTTTAGTTATTGACATGGGAAGGGCTTAAGAAGATTCCAGATAGAATAAATTATCTGTGACTCAGCCCTCTCTTTTTTCTTCCTTTCTTTATTTTTTTCTTTGATGTCAGTTTTTTCTTTTTTATTTTAGTATTAAAGAAAGAGAAAATGGGTATTCAATCGCATCAAAACTTGTGCTTGGGTTCGAATTCATAGAGGGGGAGCGGAAATGGGATCCGGGGCAACAAAATCATAAAAAAAAAATACTACTATATACTATAACTGAGATTCTAAATAATTGATAGTTAGAAATCTTTGTATTACTTATTTTTATTTTTCTCTATTGATTGCAACCAAATCTTTCATAATTGGATTTCGAATTCGCAACTTCTTTTTTTTTTTTTTCGTTTCGGATCAAAATGAAAGAATTGAGTGAATCCAAAACTCAAAGGAGGTTCATGGCCAAGGGTAAAGATGTTAGAATAAGAGTGATTTTGGAATGTAAGAGTTGTGTCCGAAACGATATTAATAAGAAGTTCTCTGGAATTTCCAGATATATCACCCAAAAGAATCGACACAATACACCTAGTCGATTAGAATTGAGAAAATTCTGTCCCTATTGTTACAAACATACGCTTCATGTGGAGATAAAAAAATAATTTGAAAGAGCGCGCGTATGTACCCTCTATTCAAGAAATGGGAACAGATTCATAAAATTCAAATTCCATATAATAATCTATTTCAAATAAACCATAAACCAATCAACTCCTATTTCCGTCAAATCATAAATGAGAATTCAGAAATAGGATTTTAGAGATAAGGAATAAACCATGGATAAATCCAAGCGTTTTCTTAAATCCAAGCGATCTTTTCGTAGGCGTTTGCCCCCAATTGGATCAGGGGATCGAATTGATTATAGAAATCTGAGTTTAATTACTCGATTTATTAGTGATCAAGGAAAAATATTATCTAGACGAGTGAATAGAGTGACTTTGAAACAACAACGATTAATAACTACTTCCATAAAACAAGCTCGTATTTTATCCTCGTTACCTTTTATTAACTATAAGAAAAAATTTGATAAAAACAAGCCTATTCCTAGAAAAAATAGAACGAGAGGTCCTCGAACCAAAAAGAAAAAGGACAATTTCTCAATTGATTGAACCTAAATTCCATCCAATTCGAATCCCAACCAGGGGTTGATATTTTGTTCGAAAAATTCGAGAATTCAGATTGAATTGACACATCGTAAAATCGTAAAAAAATTATAAGAAAAAAGAAATACTTTTTTTTTTACTAATTTATCATAATCAGATTCATTTTTACTATAACCTTCCCGGAGCCCATTCTCCGGGGATCTCCGTTTACGTTTCAATCATTCCGGTCGATTGCTTCCAACCCTCTTACCTTACCTTAGTTACTGATCTCCTTGGCAATCATGTAAAGACAATTTGTATTTGATATAGCTATTTGTGCAAGTATTTTACGATTAAGAAGCAATTGCCTCTTGTACAGATCATTTATTAATCGACTATAACTATGGGATACCCAAATCTCCCGAATTACTGCATTTATCCGAGTGATCCATAAACGACGAAAATTTCTCTTTTGTCTGCCCCTATCCCGATGAGAAGATGCCAAAGCTCTTATGGTTTGTTGTATAATACTTCGAGTAAGTCTTGAATGAGCCCCCCGATTATTTGATGCAAAGACACGAGATTTTTTTCTACGTCTCCGTGCTATATAACCTCGTATAGTTCTGGTCATTGAATCAACTGAAACTTTGATGTGCTGAATAACTAATTGATTTCTTTTCTTTCAGTCATTTCCCCCTCGTCCATTAATAACAAAACGGATTCGTCCGATGTATAAAATAAAAATTCCAATGGCTTTTGCTACTATGACCTTCCCAACCACGATTTTTTTACGAGCATTTCACCTGAAATAAGAAATTGTATCGAGACTAGGTATGAAAAAAGAAATACTACAATTTCAATTGAGTAGTTATTTAAAGTAGAAATTCGATAGTAAAGGGAAAGGGATAAATAAATCGTGGGTTCCTTCGTTTCTATGGTTACTTCGTAAACGGTGAGGTCCTCTCTATACGCCGGAGCCCCCTTCCCGATTTAATCAATGCTATTAGTAACTTGTACAGTTCACATTCTTTGACTCTACCCATGAATTGTCCAATAATAGATCTTTTCACAATGAGATCTACCCATATAGTAACGGCATTTCATTATGAAAGTTGGCTAGGTTGCTGACCCTGTTCATCCGTTCTTGCAAGAGTGAGAGCGTTCTATTTATGCTTCTTAACTACTCAATCCCCCGCTTAATGGATACATTTGCTACCAAAGGGGAATTGCTTTTCATTTCCAATTAAGGTGATTGGATTTGCACCAATGGAAACCATAAATTTTATACACAACACAACGGGGGTTTTCTTTTTTTAGATAATGACTGGAAGAATTCCATCCTATTGATTGGTACTGGTCATTGAGACTGGGAAAATGCTTCTTTTTTTTGTTCCAGCTCATGATCTGAACGAGTCGCACATACACCCTAATACATGTTCCTCGACGCTGAGGACATCCCCGAAGAGCGGGGGATTTTGTGACATTTTTGATTGGCTGTCTTGTGTTTCTAATAAGTTGTTTAATAGTTGGCATCTTGAATTGTATACAATACAAAAAAGGGGGCTGGTTTAGATAGATCCTAACCAGAGGGTTATTTACCTTATTTTTCTTTTAACGTTTAACGCGGTAAAAAAAGAAAAGATGTACTTTCCTTTCTGCTTCAGACATCTGCGGATCTGATCCATTTGAAGCCCTAGTGCATATAGAGTTCTAAATGCAGTAGGGTTTCAAATAAAAAAAAAACTCAAAAAGAAATGTATTAGACCCACTTCCATTCAATCTTCTTTTGGTTTTGGTATTCGTTTTCGATTCTCTTTAATTCTCTTTACAAGGTCATCTTGAGTGCACTTTTTGCCAATAAGATCTAAAACCCAAACAACAAAAAACACAAGAATTATGATCCAAAAAATGCGCGAGGTCAAAATAATATTTATGACCTTCGCAGCTCTGGGGATTATCCAGGTTCTCCATTGGAGGAATTGGGATAAGGCCCAAGCAAAAAAAGACTGGATAGCCCTTTCCAGAACAGGACTGAATTCTTTGTTTTTGTTTATGTAATTACAAAAAATATGAACCTCCCGCATAACTATGCGTATGCTTGGAAGTTTTGCCAAAAGGAGTTTCTTTTGGCATCGAGCGGTCATGTTTATCATGTTAACCTCTTTTGGTTTCAAAATTCAAAAATGGTAGAGAATATAATTCTATATTATATATGAAATTTTGAGAATTCATTCGTGCATAAGTTTCTCTCTACTCGAAAGTTTTACCACAGAGTAGCTTCTTATGTAAAAGGCGGGTAACCCTTTTTTTTTTTCTTCTTTATTATTCTTAATAAATATTTTGAATAAATAGAAAACAGAAATAGAAAATCCTATTATTTTTCTAATTCTTAAATATATTAAGAATAAATAGAAAAGAGAAAAATACAACCTAAACCTTTTAAAATAGACCATAAATCTCCTAAAATAGAATATTCTTATTAAGTAAGAAGAAAGAGAAAAATACAACATAAACCTCCTAAAATAGAAAATCTAAAACGGAATTAGTAATTAGTAAGTCTATGCCATATTAAGGCCATATTAAGGTGCTGCGAAATAGAAGGATCTTATCTTATCAACGTTCAAAAATGGAATTAGCAAAAAAAAAAAAAAAAGAAAGCCATTTTGAATTGATATGATTTCGTCTTTTTGAACGTTGATTTGAAGCAGAATAAAGGATTTACCCGCGTTTCCGCTGCAGATCCTTATCTCTAGGGCCAGTTTTTGTTGTGTTTTTAGTTTTCTTCGTCATACTCGTCATACTCGTCATACTTCCCAAGGGTGTCGTCTCCTATAATATCAATAATTCCATGAGCTTGGGCTTCTTCTGCTGACATATAAGCCATTCTTTGGATGTCGTCGTGTATAACTTGCCGGGTTTTGTGCGTATGTCGTGCATAAGCCTCTTCCATCTGGTTGCGTAAGTAAAACAACACTTCTATTTCTTTTAAAGGGTGTCTTTTGCGGATTTTTGAAAACTTACCGCGAGGTTGGCGCATCATTACCCTGATGATATAAAAGAATGAAGAATTCCTCTACTTTTTATCATATCTTGCACCCTCGGGCGAAGGAAAGAGATAAAAAGAATAGAGAAAATTGAACAACCGTACAGGCATTTATTCTGTATTGCATACGGCTATCCAATGGAATTTACCTTTTGTCCCTTCCAGCGCGAAAAAGAGAAAAAAAAAAAATAGGATCTATCAGATCCAGATCATTAAGTGATCCATTTACCACCCTTCCTTTCGGTAGAATTCAAAAATACTATGATGGTTCCGTTGCTTTCTATTTCTATATGGAATTTAGAAGTTTTCTCGTCTGTGATTCAGCAATCCCAAAGTTTCTTTTTTTTTTTTAGTACTCTTTGACTTTGATAATATAAATAGGAGAAGTGAAGTGGAAAAAGAATTCTGGCGCTAAAACAAAAAATTGTGACGCTGAAATAAACTCCCGATAGATAAGAAAAAATCGGAAATCTATTTTGTCTCATACTACTCTCCCGATACAAAATCTCATGTTATGAAAAACAATAATAGTTTGTTTACTCATACCGAACTCGACGTGCCATGCTATTTTTACTCAATAATCTTTTTCATATTTCATATGGCGAAGGCATAGTCTTCTTTTTTCTATCAAATACAAATAAAAAATCATTGGCGCCAAGCGTGAGGGAATGCTATGCGTTTGGTAGGTGCTCCTCCGAATAGAATGAAACAAGCCATTCCACAGGCTTTTCCCATGCATACCGTGTATACATCTACGGGCGCCGCATGCATCAAATCATAAATAGCCATTCCTTGTCGCATTAACCCGCCCGGCGAGTTTATATACAAAAAAATATCCCTGGTACTATCGTTCGTACTGAGATATGCTATGAGACCCGCAACGAGGTTACCGCTCTCTTTATTAATAGGTTTTCCTAAAAAAATTAATCTTTCTCGATGAAGTCGGGTGATTAGGACAAAATGCTATCCTTTAGGAACCGTACACGCACCTTTGAATGCATACGGTTCAAAAAATTGCAAAAAAAATCAATATGTTGGCCTTTTTCTATTTTATTTTATATTTATTTTATAGAAGGGCTTTTTTTTTTCTACCCCCTATAAACTTATCTCGAATTACCCTCTCATTGATGTATTGTTTCATTTCCAAATTAGGACTCTGTTATTTTCTTGTTCCTGAATGGGCCTCTTCTATTTTTTTAGGTTTATGCTCTACTCCGGGTAAGGGTCCAACCGATTTTTATTTATATATATAGTACAAATGCTCCCAATACCGTTTCTTTTTGATACGACTTTTTTTTTTATTCATTTCATGTCCATATTACCAAGTGAGTATTTTCTGAACGGAGCCTGGATACTTCATTTTATTGGTTCAACCAAGCCAACCATAAATTCTCTTCTATTTCTAATTGATACTATGAATATTGATCCCTCAAAGAATGGATCTAATTACACTTCACGCTCCAAATTCTTGATAGTTTCATCAATTTTTTTGGCGAAGCAGAGGTATCTCGATCGGAGGAGAGAACGGGGAAATCCCATATGGCCCAATATGTCTGACAAGTCGCACTATAGGTCAATCCACTCCAGCTTTGGTTGCTTTTCCTTTGTTTTCTCATTTTTAGTAGGGAACTTACTAAAATCAATCCAAGGGCTAGTCGGATCATCATCACTATTGTTATCGTTTTTCCGAGGATAATTGTTAATGTTAATAAACGGATCATCATCACTATAGTTATCATTATCCCCAGGATAATTGTTAAACGGATCATCATCGCTATAGTTATAGTTATTGTTATCCCCAGGATAATTGTTAGCCCTATCCCGAGGCGAATCGTTAATCAAATGAATAGGATAACAAGCCGGCTTCCTAGTCTGAGGCTTAGCCCCCCTTTTTTTTTCTTCGTCAAGATCCTCACCCTCAAAAAACTCAAAAGGAACTTTTGGAACACCAACAGGCATATATGAGAGAGAAAAGAGTCAAGTATAAGATTTCACTTTTATGTGGAAATGTCAAAATTATTTTTTTTATTGTTTTCAAAATATGAAAAAGTTCATCTAGGAAGATGAAATGAATAAGGGAAAAATCTTATGAAGGGGTCGGGTTCTTCGAACGCTAAATAAATTTCTATGCATTCGTTCATATTCATAGAAAATGCCCCATTGCGTATTGGTACTTATCGGGTATAGAATAGATCTGCTTTTCTTTGTTCTTACTAACAGACTAACAGAATTGTTCCATTATTACCTATTACCAACAAAAAAGAACTAGGAGCCCTTCATTCGAAATAATCCACTGAACTGAAAGGCGGAAGTCTATAGCATAGTCTTTTCCAATGCGATAAAGTTACATAGTATCTATTTTTCTTCGAAGGGGGTATTTTCATGGGTTTACCTTGGTATCGTGTTCATACCGTCGTATTGAATGATCCCGGCCGGTTGCTTGCTGTTCATATAATGCATACAGCTCTCGTTTCTGGGTGGGCGGGTTCAATGGCTCTATACGAATTAGCAGTTTTTGACCCCTCTGACCCCGTTCTTGATCCAATGTGGAGACAGGGTATGTTTGTTATACCCTTCATGACTCGTTTAGGAATAACCAATTCATGGGGCGGTTGGAATATCACAGGGGGGACTGTAACAAATCCGGGTATTTGGAGTTATGAGGGTGTGGCCGGGGCACATATTGTGTTTTCCGGCTTGTGCTTCTTGGCAGCCATCTGGCATTGGGTGTATTGGGATCTAGAAATATTTCGTGATGAACGTACGGGAAAACCCTCTTTGGATTTGCCCAAGATTTTTGGAATTCATTTATTTCTTTCAGGCTTAGCTTGTTTTGGGTTTGGTGCATTTCATGTAACAGGCTTGTATGGTCCTGGAATATGGGTGTCCGATCCTTATGGACTAACAGGAAAAGTACAATCTGTAAGTCCTGCCTGGGGCGTAGAGGGTTTTGACCCTTTTGTTTCGGGAGGTATAGCCTCTCATCATATTGCAGCGGGGACATTGGGCATATTAGCGGGCCTATTTCATCTTAGTGTCCGTCCGCCCCAACGCCTATACAAAGGATTACGTATGGGTAATATTGAAACCGTTCTTTCCAGTAGTATTGCTGCTGTCTTTTTTGCAGCTTTTGTAGTTGCTGGAACTATGTGGTATGGTTCAGCAACTACTCCCATCGAATTATTCGGCCCCACTCGTTATCAATGGGATCAGGGATACTTCCAACAAGAAATATATCGAAGGGTTGGTGCCGGACTAGTGGAAAATCAGAGTTTCTCCGAAGCTTGGTCTAAAATTCCCGAAAAATTATCTTTTTATGATTACATTGGCAATAATCCAGCAAAAGGGGGATTATTTAGAGCGGGCTCAATGGACAGTGGGGATGGAATAGCTGTTGGGTGGTTAGGACACCCTATCTTTAGAGATAAAGAGGGGCGTGAACTTTTTGTACGTCGTATGCCTACTTTTTTTGAAACATTTCCAGTGGTTTTGGTAGATGGAGACGGAATTGTGAGAGCCGATGTGCCTTTTAGAAGGGCAGAATCTAAGTATAGTGTCGAACAAGTAGGAGTCACCGTTGAGTTCTTCGGCGGCGAACTCAATGGAGTCAGTTATAGTGATCCTGCAACTGTGAAAAAATATGCTAGACGCGCTCAATTAGGTGAAATTTTTGAATTAGATCGTGCTACTTTGAAATCCGACGGTGTTTTTCGTAGCAGTCCGAGGGGTTGGTTCACTTTTGGGCATGCTTCCTTTGCTTTGCTCTTCTTTTTCGGACATATTTGGCATGGAGCTAGAACCTTATTCAGAGATGTTTTTGCTGGTATTGACCCGGATTTGGATGCTCAAGTGGAATTTGGGGCGTTCCAAAAACTTGGAGATCCAACTACAAGGAGACAGGTAGTCTGATACAAGATTGATCTGGTATCTTTCACCTGTATTGTATTTTTGTGATTTGGTTTTTCTATAGGTTACGAGAGAAATCTTGAGTTGAATTGCTGATTTTTATTTGACTCTTATCTTTATCTGGGAGATAATCCCAAACCAAATGAACAGGTGTGGAAGCTATAATTGTAAACCACGATCAAATTTATGGAAGCATTGGTTTATACATTCCTCTTAGTGTCGACTCTAGGAATCATTTTTTTCGCTATCTTTTTTCGAGAACCACCTAAGGTTCCGACTAAAAGGGCAAAATAATGTTTGATTATACTCAATTGAAGTCAAAGTAAAGAGCCTCCCAAGAAACAAGGGAGGCTCTTTACTTTACTTCAACTAGTCCCCGTGTTCCTCGAATGGATCTCTTAGTTGTTGAGAGGGTTGCCCAAAAGCGGTATATAAGGCGTACCCGGTAAAACTGACAAGTAAACCAGATATAAAGATGGCGACTAGGGTTGCTGTTTCCATTATTTTATAATTTCAAGATCACAACGGATCTATGATAAGATGATTTATTTACAGTGTAATGGTATACAAAGTCAACAGATCTCAACCAATGCAATAGGATTTATGGCTACACAAACCTTTGAGGGCAATTCTCGATCTGGTCCAAGACCAAGAAAAACAGGTCTAGGGGGTTTATTGAAACCCTTGAATTCGGAATATGGTAAAGTAGCTCCTGGATGGGGAACTACCCCTTTGATGGGTGTCGCAATGGCTTTATTCGCGGTATTCCTATCTATTATTTTGGAAATTTATAACTCTTCCGTTGTATTGGATGGAATTTCAATGAACTAGGTCCATCAAAATCATGAAGTCCTCGCTTTTCGATCCAAAATTCATCACTTAGGTAGG